TTAGGGCGCAATATAATTTAAGTGGTCAAATCATATTTTGGTAAAGCATCTTGAATCCACTGGAGAGTAAAGGATCTTGGATCCAACGCAGAACCCTTTGTGAATGAGAGAGATAAAGACGAGAAAGACCAATGAAATCAAGTTTCAAGGTTGTAATTTAATGGTAAAGTTTGATTACCATTAACCTCCAGAATAGTTAACGAGTTTTTCGGTTTGATTCATCTCCTATTCATCTCCTAAAGGCGGCTCTCGGCCTGAGTTATATTAAGTTAAGGTGGTCTTAGGCATTAATTACCTATGTTATTTTTCTTATTACCTATTGTATTTCTAGTGCTTTTTTATTTCCTAAAGGCGGCCGGGACCTATTATTTCTAGTTGATTTATGAATCAAGGTGGCCATAGGCCCCTATGGTCCAGTGGTTACGACCTCTCTCTTTCACGGAGAAAACGAGGGTTCAAGTCCCTCTAGGGGTGTACCAAGACTCAAGACTATAGGAGTGGGATTTTCTATCAAGTGATCCATATTTGTCAAGTCCTTCTAATAGTCTACTCAGTGGGACTTTGTATTTTAGATCAAGTGATATGTATTTGTCAAATCTGCCTGGGAGACGAAAGGAAGTTGATTATGGAACGTCTAAAATGAATTAGGCGTTGGGTCGATGCCCGAGTGGTTAATGGGGACGGACTGTAAATTCGTTGACAATATGTCTACGCTGGTTCAAATCCAGCTCGGCCCAACAATTTGTCAATCTACTATCAGATGGTAGAACACTCTTGTTCTTAAGAAATACCTGATACGAGAGAATCAAAAAGAATCCAAAATTTCTGCTAGATCTCTTCTTATTTCCCTGGGATTGTAGTTCAATAGGCAAGAGCACCGCCCTGTCAAGGCGGACGTTGCGGGTTCGAGCCCCGTCAGTCCCGACGGATCCAATAAGTACATTAATTCGCCTCTCCATTTTCTGTGAAAGAAGGGACAGAGAGCATAATTGAATTCCGAAGGGGTTTCCCTTCTTTTTTTTTCAGGATTCTGTCGAAGAAAGAACAAACCCTAAACTAAAATGAAAATAACTAAAATAGTTAAGTTGATAGAATATTCCATCTTTTCTCCCGCGACTCATCTTTCTCATACTTCTTTGTCTTCCAAAGAAATTTATATCATTAAAATTTAGAACCTAATTCCTCTCTTTTTCCACTTCACTTGTATTGTTTGTTGGGGTTTTGTAGTTCGGACGGGTGGTTAGATTTCGTTTCGTTTGATGGTTCTATAAGGAAGACCTGAGGTAGGTTATAGAAAAGAAAGAACAGAAAAGAAGGATAAATAAAGTAAAGGAATTTTTGATTGGTCCGGGAATCCAATCTTGGATTCGGTATGGATAAAAGATGTTCATATGTTATACTATTCAATTCTCGGCGACGAATTAATTTAATAGCTCAGATATTGTTATTCATGATATTGATCCGATTCAAGATCATCGATAGGTAATGCATTCATTGAATTGACAGGTGAAAGATTTATTATCTCTATGGGATTAAATCCCGAGTTATTGTGAAATAAAAAAAAACGATGGGATTATGGAAGTAAATATTCTTGCATTTATTGCTACTGCACTGTTCATTTTAGTTCCTACTGCTTTTCTACTTATAATTTACGTAAAAACAGTCAGTCAAAATGATTAATTACTTTAAATGAAACTTGACTTCTGAATTCTTATCAATAGTTGAAGAAATCAAATGAAAAGTATTCTATTTTTGCGTCTTAAATGAACTCAACGGGCTATAATCGGCGGTATTCTATGAGATCCGAGAGTATGGTAAGTAAGAAATTGATTTCTTACTTACCATACTCTCTATTAGTGTTATAGTAGTGTATAAAATTGTTTCTAATAAAGTTGGTATACTATATTAGCTTCTATCTTCAATATATGTAGTTATTAATCCATATATGGAATTGACGTAGGACCCAATTCTATTTCTTTGATACATCTATTTATTCCGATGAATCTGAAATAATTGTTTTACTGTTATAGAATACATTTCTCCACTAGAATCCAATGGAATTTGGAAATGAAGATATTTTTATTTGAAAATTCTTTCAATTCAAATAAAAAATGCGTTGCAGAACGATCTATAAAACAATTGATACCGTTTCATTCCTCAACTAAATTAGGAGTGCTTCTAAAGTCCACTTCTTCCCCATACTACGAGTGAAAGGGAAAATGTAAAGACTACCATTAAAGCAGCCCAAGCGAGACTTACTATATCCATGTGAATTATGTCCCTTATCTCTATGATAGAATTATTCCATTATTGCTCACTAATAATAGTAGAATGAATGGTCCAGAGTCAAAAAGGGATTCTGGCCGAACACTATTGATGAACCAATCAAATAAATCCATTTCAAAAATTCCTATATGATTTCTAATCGGGAAAGACTAAACACAAGTAAAATAAAAAATCACACTACAAAGGAATGTTACTAATGGAACATCTAGTAATAAAATAAGAGGGTCCATTCCTTTTTTCTTGCCCTTCAAAGTAAAAATAGATCAATTGCTATCTATTCCAAACTTTTTCCTATTTGATCTAATACGTACCCTTTCCCGATTGTCTCTCTGAAGGAGTTGAGAGATAGTATATTATGCTCTTGACGAGGGGTTAAAAAAAAAAAAAAAAAACGCTTTTTTCACTTTTTATTTTCTATAAAAAAGTAAATTATCCATCTCAATCTAATAGTGATTGAATGCCTGAACAATCAGAGATTCTCGCGAGTCTATATATGTAGATTACAGTATAGAAAGAACTTCCCCCAACCAGTAGTTAAATTATCTGCCGGCTATCCAATCAAGACCCAATCAGTAGACATTACATTAGTAGTAGAAAGGAATCGGGAAGTCTTGCTTCGACCATTATAATCTTTCTTTTCATTTTGGATTCAAAGATTTCTTTACAAAATCCCTAGAACGGATGTTTAGAATCAACCAAGTATTAACAGTCCCTTATTCTGTTCTGCTGGGTAAAATTTGGTTGAGTTATATCAGCAGAACAGAATAAGAGATTTTGATTCGTTTGTTGATGAGGCGGCACCCGGATTTGAACTGGGGAAAAAGGATTTGCAGTCCCCCGCCTTACCACTCGGCCATGCCGCCAAAACGATACACAATAGGATAAAAATTTCCCTTTTTGGGTTGGATTACTAAATTTTAGTTTATTGTACTTGCATCCCTTTTTTAATCCTTTTTCTAAATTTAGAAAAATTAGAAAAGAAACCCTTTTTCCCCTTTTGATTGTATTTGATCTACCCTGATTATATTATATAGTATCTCAAAACACACAATGCCAAAAAGCTTCCACTCACTTTTCTATTGAAAAAGAAAATTTATATTTTCACTCAAAAAAACCAAAATTTATGACAAATGGGAACCGTTAACTATTCGTTGACTGAGAATTCGTGAATGATTCTTGGATTTGAATCTAAAATTTGGTTTGCCTAATGACATAATAAAATACAAATTGATACATACTTAATTGATTCTTTTGAATCAAAAATCCTTCTCAATTTCCATTATAGCAAAAAAGATAAGTATATGTAAACCCCAGAACGGAAATTGTTACACAGATACTAAATTGGCTATTTAGAGTATGTTGCCTATAAATCAAAAAGAAAGGGAATTTTTTGGAACAAAAAAAGGCCCGGCTGGGTATTGACCGGGCCAGGCACTTCGAACAAAATAAAAGCAAGAAGGTCTTCTTTATTTATCTTTCTATTTGGATCTTTCGAGCATCTAAATGGAATTGCTAATTATATAATAACGATAAAGAATGTGAAAGAAATACTTTCTTTAATCCTTACTTGATGTGTAATGTAACATAGTAATTATCTTTTTCAATTGGGAGAGATGGCTGAGTGGACGAAAGCGGCGGATTGCTAATCCGTTGTACGAGTTATTCGTACCGAGGGTTCGAATCCCTCTCTTTCCGTTTCCGTTGATGACTTTCTATTTTTTATTTCAAATTTAGCAAACCCCTGTTTATTTTTTTCCTAGTTAAATGTGTGGAATAGCTAAAAAAAATATTAAGAAAATTGTAAAATCAAGCAATAAAAACTAAATTTTTATTTTATTCTTCACGTCCAGGATTACGTCCTGGATCATTGGATAGGAATCCAAAGATGAAGAGAGAAACAAAGAATATTACTACTGTGTAAACGAAAAGTTTGAGAGTAAGCATTACACAACCTCCAAGATCATTTTTTGAAAAAGAAAAACGAGAAAAGAAAAGATAATAGATCCTCCATTTTTATATCACATATCCTATTTTGACACCAAGAAATAAATTATAGAAATAGAAAAGAATGTTCAGAAATTCAAATGAAGTTGAAATTTTTAATAAGAGTCTTTGATTACCACAAATCACTTTCATACCCACAATTAGATATTGTAAGCGACCCTAAGCTAACAAGGTATTTCGCCGGAAAAAGGATTAAAATCGGGAAATGGGGCGAGCCTAATTTCTCGCGGCTATCCGAGAATTTCAATGTTTGAATTGAAGATTCATACTGTCAGACTTATTTGATCTTATCAATTGTTATCATTTTTCTCGAATAAATCATGAATTTTCTAGGATACTATTAAAGATCTTATCGAAAACTTACAGCAGCTTGCCAAACAAAGGCTAAAAGAAAAAAGAACAGGGGTATGACTGGCATAACATCTACGATTGGATTCAAAAAAGCATAGGCTTCGGGCAATTTGGCGAAGAAAAGACTACTCGGATAAAGGGCAGAATTAAGACAGATCAAACTAAAGATATTAAGCATAACAGACATTTTTTTTTCGTCGAGATAATTGCATTTTGATTGAGTTATTGATATAAGGAAAAATGAAGAAAGTAAGGTAGACAAAAAAATCCTTCTTTTTCCACTCAATCAAAAATCCTCCAATTCTCAAAGGAGAATAGAATAAATCATACTTTCATACAATATCTTAATTGAATTATATGTAATGATCAATAAATTCAGTTGAATTCTAGATATACACATGTCAAAATCCTAGCAACGAATCTATAATAAATCTATAAAGAAGAAAGATTTTCTATAGATAGTTGGACTGGAATTGACGAACACTTAATACCAATATTATTCTTTATTAGTATTAGTGTCCAATAAAAATAGAAATGGGGCGTAGCCAAGCGGTAAGGCAACGGGTTTTGGTCCCGCTATTCGGAGGTTCGAATCCTTCCGTCCCAGAGCATATCCCTTGTATCCGAATACTTCTTTTTTGTTCAACAAGGTTCTGTTTCAAGGTCTAATATTGGATAGAATATTATTCCTCTTTCTTTTTTGATTTTGAATGATTCTTTTCGGAATCATATCTGAATTTTTCACAAACTGAACTAAATCGAGTTCAAATGACATGCAAAAGTAACTAAACCCTTTTGTGATCCAGATAAAGATAAGATGGGACATAGATCTGTAGAAAGATTACTTAACCTCAGGTTAAAAAAATATGAAAATACATAAAAAAGAGGAAGTGTTTAGCCTATAGGTATGTATTGTTATCCTATTTCAGTGACAAAAAGTCTTTCTATTTTTGTGAAAAATAATTTGCATCCCTAAAATATTCAAATTGAAATATTTAACAATGATATTTCTTTTTATTGTTCGATCTATTTAGATTATTTGCTTTACATCATTGACAATTCCATTCGAAAAGAAACAGAAAATGATCTTTCTTATGATAGTCTTTACTGTAAAACTTGACTCAAATAATGATGTAGAATTCAGAAACTTTTTCAAGTATAAAGATTTGTAATGATTCTTTATGGATTGAATCTTTGGGAAGTTTTGGGAAGTTGGAATGGGTCAGTCTATCTTATTGAGTCACTTGAAGAGGCAGAGTCAAATAGAATTTATTTATTCGTGTGATTTCTGTTAGTTATGTTATTTCTATATTTAGATTTCTGGATATTTCTGTTAGACATTTTTTTGAGATAGAGATTTATAGAAAAAGTTCCATTCATACAAAAAAGCCGGGGTCTTGCTAATCTTTCTTCAGAAAAATATTTATTATCTATGTAGATAAGAAAAAATCTAAATGACTATGTCTCTGTACCGACTGAACCAATGACTATTCATGATTCCATAATTGAATCAATTCCATACTGGTTCCAAATTAGAGGAATGTTATGGTAAAACTTCGTTTAAAACGATGTGGTAGAAAGCAACGTGCGACTTGAAGGACACGATCCGGTGTGGATTCTTATTCTTACATCCACCATTTTATATAGGAATGAAGGTGCTCTTGGCTCGACGTCGTTTTTCTATTCTACTAGAACCCTTCTTTTTTTTTATTGGGTTGTAATGTAAATAGTTCGTGATGGAGCTCGAGTAGAAAGTATTGATTAATTTCTCAGGGGCAACGATCTAGGGTTAATGCCAATCAATAAATTGGAACAACTTCGTAAGTATATCTTCGATATAGAAATCGAAAGGATCCGATTCGAGCAAATTTTCAATTCAAAAAATTTGTTGGAACGGCTAAAACTTTTTCGATCCACAGTGTATCGCGCACGAATCAACCATCGGTATGATTCTTTGATAGAAAGAAATCACAAAAGGGGTATGTTGCTACCATTTTGAAAGGATTAAGAAGCACCGAAGTAATGTCTAAACCCAATGATTTAAAACCAAGATAAAGGATCCCAGAACAAGGAAACACCACTTCAATTGTCTCACGGATCCAAATAAAGAATCCAAATATATTTTAAACGAGACGAAAAAAGGGGGGGTTAAAGACCACTCAAAAAAAAGAAAAATCTTAATTTATTTAAGATATTTGAATATTTGATAATTATTGAACTTGAGTTATGAGTACAAATGATTTTTTTCAGGAAGGAAGCTAAATAAAAATGACTATGAGTTAAATTCTAGACTAATTTATTTTACGGATTCCTTTCCTATTTATTTTATTTTTATCCATAGACAAAACTTCGAATCATTTTTTATCGAGCCGTACGAGGAGAAAACTTCTTATACGGTTCTAGGGGGGGGGGGGGAGTTCTTTTTCATCTACATCTATCCCGATGAGCCGTCTATCGAATCGTTGCAATTGATGTTCGATCTCGAAGAGAAGGAAGAGATCTTCGGAAAGTGGGTTTTTATGATCCTATCAAGAATCAAACTTATTTAAACGTTCCCGCTATTCTCTATTTCCTTGAAAAAGGCGCTCAGCCTACAGGAACTGTTCAGGATATTTTAAAAAAGGCAGAGGTTTTTAAGGAACTTTGCCCTAATCAAACGAAATTCAATTAAATTAAGGAAATAAAAACTAAGGATAGGATAGTGATTTCTATATCATTTTGGATATCTTTTCTATACTATGTTTTTTTATTTCCTTCTTTTCTTGCTCTATTTGTATCTATTTATCATTGCTTTTATAGAATCTTTTTCTAAGGAAACCTTATTTGATGGATCCTTACAAAATATAAAATTATGGCATT